GAATAATTGGGACTAGGGTCTCGAATTTATTAATAGAAGTATCTATTAGAAATGAATTCTCTAGCATTTGAACCCTTACCACCGAAGTGTTTAGTCGTACACTTGAAAGATAGCCCAGAAAATATAAGGAATGATTGTATAATTGGTTTATATGGATCCTGTCCGGTAGAGACCACAAGTAAAAATGACATTGCCAAAAATGGACAAGGTGAGATTTCCATTTCTTCATCAGAAGATGAGTCCCCTTTGAAGCCAGAATGGATTTTCCTTGATATCTGACATAATGCATGAAAGGGTCCTTGAACAACCATAGGGTCTTCTGAAAATCATTACGAAGCACTACTACAAGATGTTCTATTTTTCCATAGAAATGTGTTCGCTCAAGAAAAGTTCCAGAGGATGTTGATCGTAAATGAGAAGATTGTTTACGGAGAAACACTAATACGGATTCACATTCATATACATAAGAATTATATAGTAACAAGAAGAATCTTTGATTCTCTTTTGAAAAAAGAGAAATGGATTTCTTTGGAGTAATGAGACTATTCGAATTACGATACTCGTGGAGAAAGAATCGCAATAAATGCAAAGAGGGGGCATCTTGTATCCAGCAGTGAAGGGTTTGAACCAAGATTTCCAGATGGATGGGATGAGGTATTAGTATATCTGACACATGATTTAAATGTGATAATTTGTCCTCGAAAAAGGGAAATATTGAATGAATAGATCGTAAATTATGAGATTTTGCTATTTCTTTTTCTTCTAGGGAAGATACTAATCGCAGCGAGAATGGAATTTCCATAATGACTGCAAAACCCTCTGATACCATTTGAAAATAAAAATTCTTGTTGTGCCCAACGAAAATAGATTCGTTGGAATCATTAACCGAAAGAATCAAATGATTCTGTTGATGCATTCGAGTAATTAAACGTTTCACAATTAGTGAACTGGATTTATTGTCATAACCGAAATTTTCCATAGGTTCGTAAAAAATCGATCCATTTAAACCATGATCATGAGCAAGTGCGTAGATATACTCCTGAAATAGAAGCGGATATAGGAAGTGTTGTTGCCTAGATCTATCTATTTCTAAATATCCTTGTAATTCCTCCATTTGAAATTATACAAAGGCACGGGGGATTTCTTGGGTTATCAAATGATACATAGTGCGATACGGTCAGAACAGGGTATATAGTAAGAAAAGAATAGATACCCCGGAGACGGGGAGTCCAATGAACGGATCCTCTCTCTTTCCATCCAATTTGTTTGTGTTCGTTATAGTTACAAGAGATGGTTAGAAATCCTTTATTTTTGCAACCCGATCGCTCTTTTGACTTTGGAAGAAATTCTCTTTATCAGTATACCGTTTCTTCTACACATTCGTCTCCACTCCATAATAGAGAAAGAATAGTTAATAGTTAGGATTCATGAAAAAAAAAAGGAATCGATGATCCACTCACAGGAGAACCCTTTCCCGCATCAGGCACTAATCTATTTTTAACGTCTAATTAGATCGGGTAATCATTCGAATTATGAACCGAGCTCGTTGCTTTTGGTTTCCTTATAATTGGAGCCATTAGGGCTCTATCCATTTATTCACTCGACCAAACTGTGAATTGATTTGGTACCGTTCCAAGAATCAAAACAAGATTTTCTACCGACCCAGGAAGTATTCTCAGAGTTCTCCATTGATACGACATGCTGTTTTTTCCATTCATTCCCTTTCAGGATCAGTCGTGGTCTTACAAACCATACCAATGGTATGGACGAATCTGTTGCTTCATCCAAATGTGTAAAAGATCCTAGCCGCACTTAAAAGCCGAGTACTCTACCGTTGAGTTAGCAACCCGTATAAATATGGTGTGTAGATACGATCGGAATCAAAAAAAAAATAAATAAAGAGATTGGATTGCCCTACCCCATCAAAACATTGAACTAGCAACAAATCTAAAAGAAACATTTGATGATCAATTATGAACATCAAAATGTTCAGATCAGATTCAAATACAACGGATTCACGGATAAATATAGATAGATGTAAAAATTTGTGGACCCTCGATCATTTTTTTTTTTCATTATCTTAAGAAGATACTTCTTGTGTCACAGTGAATCCGGCGAACCTAGTGAAGTAAAGAAACAAACTTATGGGACATAGATAAATAGATCTATTTATCCACGATCGAATTATATTTGATCGATACACCATTGTCAATATAAATTGAATTTTGAGAAAAAAAAATGAAATAAAGAAAATAAAGACTTGTGTTGGATTGGCACTACATAGATAAGAAATGAAGTGTGTGGGGGGGAATAAATAAAGAAGAAGTAGGAAAAAAATCTCTGGTTTTCAATAGAAGTACAAACAATAGCAAGATTGATCCCTTATTTATTCGTAAAGTCCCAACGAAAACCATCTGATTGATGGCAATCCCCTCAATTGCCAGTTATTTCACTCAATCTTTTTTTTTCTATTTCATAAATTAAATTTTATTTCGTTTGATTAATTCGAAGTTCCTTAAATACTTCCGCCTTCTTTGAAATATCATGAACAGTTCCTGTAGGTTGAGCGCCTTTTTCAAGGAAATATAGAATAGCAGGAACATTTGAATAAGTTTGGTTCTTTATCGGATCGTAAAAACCCACTTTACGAAGATCTCTTCCTTCTCTTCGGGATCGAACATCAATTGCAACGATTCGATAGATGGCTCATTGGGATAGATATAGATGAACAATGCCCCCCCTAGAAACGTATAGGAGGTTTTCTCCTCGTACGGCTCGAGAAAGAATGATTCGAATTTATGTATTGTATATAGTGGCAAATGGATCCATAAAATCATCAATTAGATTAGGATTTGAGTCGTTTTTTTTTTGGAAGGAATAAAAAAAAAAAAAARAAATCTCATTCGTACTCATAACTCAAGTTGGGTAATTCTCAAAGAGCTCGAAGGGAAATCCTTAGACATTTATTGAGCCGTCTCTAACCTCTTTTGTTTGTCTCGTCTAGAATCGATTTTCCTTTCTCATTCTGATCTAGTTATTGAGACAATTGAAAATGGCGTTTCCTTGTTCCGGTATCCTTTATCTTTGCTTTGAATCATTGGGTTTAGACATTACTTCGGTGATCCTTAATTGTTTCAAAATGGCAGCAACATACCTTTTGTTCTTTCTATTGAAGAATCATACAAATGGTTGATTCCCCTGTGATACACTTTTGATCGAAATAGTTTTACCAATTCCGACAAATTTTCCTTTTTTTGCTTTTTTATTTGAAACTTGTTCGAATTTGCGATTTCTATATCGAAGATATACTTACGAAGTTGTTCCAACTTATTGACTGGCACTAACCCTAGATCCTTCCCTCTGATAAATGAATCAAGAATTTATGCTCGAGCTCCATCATGTACTATTTACAACCCCCCCAAATGGGGTCCTGGTGGCACAGAACAAACTATGTCGAGCCAAGAGCATCTTCATTGATATATAAAAAAATGGTGGATGCAAGAATCCACAGCCGATCATGTCCTTCAAGTCGCACGTTGCTTTCTACCACATCGTTTCAAACGAAGTTTTACCATAACATTCCTCTAATTTGGACCGGTATGGAATTGATTCAATATGGAATCATGAATAGTCATTGGCTCCATCGGTGCATAGTAGTCCATACTTTATTTTTATATATGTATGAATAGGTATTTCTCTGGGGAAATCTCAGCAAAAAGCCAAATTAACCCATATTCTGTTATAGGAATGAAACACATTTATAAAAAACACGAAGAAATGAGTTGCTTAACACTTATTTACATCTACATCTTCAACATATTGTTATATTGTTCGGGACGATCAATCATGAAAGATCCAATTCCAATTCTTTCTCGAACAACTAAACTAAAGACGAGTCTTTAATTCGATTACCAATACTGGAACAAAATAAAATGAGTCATTAACCAAATAAGCTATTCTAATGACCCGGAAAAGTCGCAAGTGACTCGATAGGATAGATTCACCAATCTCACACTTCTTCGAATAGCGAGGATTTATAAGGTAAGGAATCATAAAAAATAAAATGGTTTCAAGAATTTCCTACTTCGACATCATTATCATTACTATAAATAAGTTTTCCTGTAAAGACTGAATTTCATTTGATCTCTAAATCAATCAAATCAACAAGTCGGCACAATCACAACGAGTAACTAAAAAGTTTAGCAGATATCTCATTGATTAAAGAGACGCGAATTCGATCATCATAAGAGAAATCCATGTTTCTTTTCCAATTGAATCATCAATGATTTCAATCAGATGGATGGGTCGAGAAAAAAATACAATTTAGTTGTTTTCATGGGGATGGATAGAAAAGAGCTCATGGAAGATAAGATTAAGGTCGCTATTCTTTCATCTGATTGAGAAAATCCAAATCGTAGGAGTATGACCTTTCCGTATCCATCAGATACACCGAACAATTGTCACCGGGGGTCATCGTGTATATTTAAGAGATCACAAATCTTTTTCACCGAAACCGAAATACCGGTGTCACTGAAATAGAACAATAAAACTACATATGGGCATGGTTCATTTTCTACGGATTTTGCTTTATTTCAGGTTCAGAAATTTTTCCATTTCCATAAAGATAAACTAAAGTGAATGGAATCTATGAATCCCCCCCCCATCGTTACATTGATTTCCAATTATTCATTGGAACCTGATGCAAAATAAAAGCAATTAAGTCCAAAGAAAATACATCTGTTCCGTATTGAACTTTATTGTTTGTTAATGAGATCCGGATGACACAGATATTGATTGAAATTGATACCTTCCTTTGCTAATTAACTCGTATCTACACGAATTCTATGGGGATCATGAATCATACTCAAAGCCAATCAAAAAAAGATCCTCTTATGGGATGCTATACCATCTTGTATAGGTACAAAGCCGAATGGGTCCAGATTAATTCGTTGTTTCTATTTTATTTTGCCCCACCCCAGTCTTAGGAGCTTTAATCCCAGTGATGGAATTAGTACCAAGAACTCCTCCTGTTTAGAATTCAGGATCCACATAAAATTAGTCATTTACCCCTATTTACTTTACCTTTCTTCCGCATGTCGACTCAGAATGCATCATGTGGGAATCCAAATTTGATAAATAGGGGACATAAAGTTTCTCTAAATGACTAACTAACTTCAATATGAATATGAGCGGGGGGGAGACGGGCATACGCTGAATGGCCACCCAATCTTTTTTTTTTTTTGAATGGAACTTTGATCTTTGTTCCCATCCTACCTATATCAAAAAGATATTTATTTCCATCCACGTGTCATTGACACTCGATTCTGTTTCTGTTTGTGAGAAACAGAAACAGGATCGAAAGGTAGGATATGATTCTTCTCTGAATCATTAGAAATCAGAAAGAAAGATTGGATCACATTGTATCCAACATTACACTCTTAAACAGAGGATTGTTAAAGAAAAGAGCACAATCTTTGTTCTGATAGAATCGGTCTGGGACGGAAGGATTCGAACCTCCGAGTAACGGGACCAAAACCCGTTGCCTTACCGCTTGGCCACGCCCCATTGAGATTTCTATTTGACACTAATAACACTAATATGGATATTGGTTGTTCGTCAATTCCAGCCCAAATATCTATGGAATAGGTTGTTGCTAGGATTCGACACGTGTAGATGTAGAATCAAAAGAAATTCATTGATCATTATCTATAATTCAATTAAGATATTGTATGAAAGTATGATTCCTTCTATTCTCATTTGAGGATTGAAGGATTTTTGATTGGGGGAGTTCAAAGAAAAAGAAGGATTTTTTGTTTGGCCTATCTTCTCTTCTTTCTTCATTTTTCCCCAACTCACTAATAATGAAATTCTCCACAAGAGCGAAATTTTTGTTATGCTTAATATCTTTAGTTTGATCTGTATCTGTATTAATTCTGCCCTTCATTCGAGTAGCTTTTTCTTCGCCAAATTACCCGAGGCTTATGCTTTTTTCAATCCAATCGTAGATATTATGCCAGTCATACCTGTACTCTTTTTTCTCTTAGCCCTTGTTTGGCAAGCTGCTGTAAGTTTTCGATGAGATCTTTAATACTGTCCTAGAAACATTCATGATTGATTCGCTAAAAAAGGAAAAATTCTATTCTAACAATTGATAAGATCAGATAAGTCTTACATTATGAACTCTCGATTCAAACATTGAAATTCTTTTGGATAGCCGCGATGAATCTGGATCACCTCATTTTCTCATTCTGACTTTCCGGAGGTCAAAGACCTTATGTATGGTCCCTCACAATACCTAATTGTGGGTATGAAAGATCATTTTGGTAACGAAGGAATCAGAATCTTATTACAAATGAATTCCTGCAAATTCCTTTCTTTTCTAGAAACCACTCCATTTCTTGGTGTCAAAATGGGATATGTGGTACAAAAATAGAGAATCTATTCCCTTATTTCCCCCAAAAATGATCTTGGAGATTGTGTAATGCTTACTCTCAAACTCTTCGTTTACACAGTAGTGATATTCTTTGTTTCTCTCTTCATCTTCGGATTCCTATCTAATGATCCAGGACGTAATCCTGGACGCGAGGAATAAAATAAAAAAATCAGAAGTTTTTCGTTGCTTGATTTCTGAATTTTCTTATGATTTTCTCTATTCCATACATTTAACTAAGATAACAAGGGCTCGAGATTTTTTCGAATTCGAAAGATAACTCTCAAGTGATCAGAGGGAACGGAGAGAGAGGGATTCGAACCCTCGGTACGAATAACTCGTACAACGGATTAGCAATCCGTCGCTTTAGTCCACTCAGCCATCTCTCCCAATTACAAAAGGATAATTCATATGTGACGCGTGAAGTAAAGATTGATAAAAGTCTTTCTTTATCTTTCTTTTCTTTATTCTATATATATACGAATTTTATCAGCAATTGCATTTAGATAAGGATTCGAAACAGATATCTCCAATAGAAAGAGTACCTCTTTGATTTCGTACGAAAGGTTCTTTTATTCCCCCGGCCTGGCCAGTACCTATACCTAGCCAGGCCATTCCTTGTTTTGTTCCAATGAATCATAGATCAAATGATTTATCTGATTTGAAAACGAAAATACTTGTTATTGAAGCAGAAAGAAGGGCTATTTCCATTCCTATGACAGGAGTGTCATTTCTTATTATTCTTTGTTTTTCCTTTTATCGATTGACTTACTTTACTGGAATAAAAAAAAATGGAGCTATGGATTCTTGCACAATTCAACTTATTTTTATGTTCCGACTTCAATGGCTCTTTCGGGCCGGAACTGTCAGTAACGATTCCCCCAGCAAAAGAAAAGATATAACTTGTTATTTAAATGAACCTTCTTCTCCTATTTCATTAAGTCCCCCGTCGGAACACGTCAGCACTCACTCCAATTTTCATGATTCTGATCCTATCTTGATTACGTCTCACTCCCTTGTTCGACAAATGGTCCATTCGTATACAATAATCATATTGTAGCGGGTATAGT